CGGCACAAGTCTTGGACAACTTTCGCGCGCAAAACGAGCACGTCGAAGCAGAGCTGTTCTCGCGGATACGAAACCTCGAAAACCGATTAATCGATCGGTTGCCCCCTCAACTTCACTACAGTGAATACGCTTTCTTAGTCAGAGACAATCGCAACCAGGCCATCAACATTCAGCACTATCAAAGTGTTCTGCACACTGAGCTCTTCGATATTACAGTGCTCGAATTGAAGGGTAATTTACAAGATCGGCTTTTTACCTTATTGGTAAGCGAACCGGATGCACGCTTAACCCAAATTTTCGTACAATCCCCATTTCAGGAAAGGGCCATAAGACCAGAAGCCTTGGAGTTTTTAGAAAACAACCTGAATAGTTTAAATCTTAATGATCCCCGCTCTCATTATGACAAAGTTTTAGTAGAGCAGACCCTTCGGTACTGGCTCCAAATCAATAGTTGTTGAAATTAAATCAAGAGAACAAGCACGCGGGAAAAGAAAGCGTCTTCTCAGCCTAGCTAAAGTGAGGCAGCACTCTTCGCTTTCAGAAAAGTGGCACTTGCTTGCACAAGCCTTATATATGCGACCCCTTCTGATTTACTTTCTAACTCGTCTTTTAATGCCCTAAGCCAGGTACGAAGTCACTGTTATATAATAACCAGGCTTGCGTTCGCATTAAGACATCATATCTTAGTGTGGATTGCAGCCGAGCTCGTATATAAATAAAAAGCAAAGGTTTCTGAAGTACGCTATTGATGACATTGTCATCGGGGATAGGCACGTAGCAGAACTTTACCAGGAAGCCATGGAGGAGCGAAGATGACCATATCAAAAGAAAAGTCTCTGATCTCTGAACGGAACGTGGATGCCTAGAGGTTTCTAAGCAGTTTCTAATCAAGAAAGGTCGGGTCAACATTAGTCCTGATGTTTAGGGCTCTGGTACATAGTCTTTCTCTTTCTCCTGCTATCCGCAAGGACAGGGGAAGACGTTTTTTAGACCCGGACTCGGGTTGATTCGATTCCCCCGCTTCGCCCCTTCCTCCTTCTTTTTAGGTCTTGGGGGACAAGGATCGGCAAATATGTTTGGATCCCTTCTTCGAGACCCAGTATGCTGGAAATTAGCCTGCGTAGGATGTTTTTTCCTGATATCAACAATTTGCTTTTCTCCTTGAGACCAGAAGCGTTGGTGAAGTCGTCAAGTAGATCATTCATACGCAGACTAAACTTAAAAAGAATGATGACCTTTTGTTATCGACCTGATTCTCTTGACAGGTCTTTTAGGTCTTCTTATCCAGCAGGACACTTTCATCTTGCTTTAGAGGCCCGAATGCTTATAATTCTTGCCTTCTAAACTTCTTTATATCGAGGGATGAGGAACTGTTTTCTCCTTCGGATAAGCCTCGGGAACTTGGTTGAATGAATAGTACAATTAAGGAATTGAGTTCCAAAGGGGGTGAGTTAATATTAATAGCAGTTACTATGTTAGTCTTAGTTTGGGACTCCTACTTGCTTGCAACTGCTTTGCTACTCGCTCAGTCTTCAATGGATTCCTTGCGCAATTCAAACCCATCTAAAATCTTCCCCCTAAGCATGTGTAGGAAGTAAACTACCTCTTCCTGTTCGGAAAACGACTCTTTGGGTCTTAATTCTTAATGGAATCTATCCTCCGAAAAGGGCAAGGAAGAGGACAAGTGGAACGTCTATTGCTCCACTTTGTTAGTCTAGTAGAAAGCGCGGTACCCACTGAAACCTTTGTTAGGAAAACCGAGAGGGGAAGCTGTGGCATTGATCCGCCAGCTGGAAGCGAAAGAACCTTGACTTATTCGATTATCCTTCTTCACCGTTCGAAAAGAAGTGGATTGGCGCACGTCTTCCTATGAAATATATTATCTTTCCCCATTAAGCCCGTTTCCTTACTCGAGATATCTGAGATAGCCCCGTCAACTAATAACTTATAATAGACGAGCCCCTTATCCTTCTGTTCTGAACTTGCTTCTTGGTACAAGGGGAGGGGCGAAGAATTCTAGTTCTCGTTCTGCTTCTGCCTAATCTTTAGTATCGCTTTGAGATTGAATCTTTAGGACCATGCGCTTAAGAGGACCTTTTTTTTGGATTGGAAGTGGATCCCGAACCTGCCCTCTTTGATTGAGTTCTATTATCATGTAGTTCCCGTCCTGGGAAAATTTCAATGTTTATTTGAGCATTTCATTGACTTGTCATACCTGAACCTCTCTGAATACATAACAAGGGATCAAAGAGGTTCTGCGCTCACGCCCTATCGTTATCAAAGAGGTTTCGTTGCCCCAATCTCCTATTACCGTTTCGCTGCTTCTTCTTCCCCTTCGCTACCAGCGGACGGTTTAGGCAAGCTGAAGGAAGTGGGTCAAATGCCATTTCTATAGTATAGGATTCAGTGTTCAAGGGGAGGTCTAAGAAAGAGTCAAATACGCTCTTGAACGAAAGGAGAATGGATAGAGTGATAGGGGCTTCAAAACTAGGTTGCTCACCTGTATCTTACTACAAGGCAGGTTCAGTAGTGGGAGTAATTCGATCTTCAGGTGGGCATGGTAAGAAAGCTCCGGGGAGTTCAATCCTTTAGGAAGCCATTTCAGGTAATGAGAACGGCTGCATTTAGGCGGTGGTGATCTCACTTTCCCGGGAATGAATGCTGTTATAGATGGGGAACGCTTCTAATGAAGGGAATGGTCTAGTCCACATCCTCTACCCCAAGCGGGACTCTTTTCTATTGATTAGTTTACGGCATCACCCGAATCAAATAAGTCAAGGTAATGGGCAATCTTTCTAGTAAGGAGACGGGCTCAAGTAGTGAATGAAAGAGCCCATGCATCTACCAGGAAAGAGACAAGATCCGATTGGATAACAACTCTGTGCACAACAGCCGATTTCTCAACTGACCTAGTAGCTTGCAAGATCCTATTTTCAAGTTCCTTTTTTTTTTCTGTGCTTGGCAATGGCTTTTTTCTCTTTCAAGAGCGGATAGGATAAGAGAAGATTTACAGTTATAAGATGATTATACGCATCTATTGTAATGCTTGCACCCATAGCTTGGTGTGGTGAAGTTTAGCTCTTCCGTCCCCTAAGCGCCCGGACACCGATAGCGCACTAGCCGTAAGAGCAAATAGTAGACAAGAAAGAATGAAAGTCATGATAAGGCTTAGGAAGTGTCGAATACGGCCACTCTAAGCCTCGACCAGTTAGACAACTCCCTATTTATAGCATATACCGCAGTGGTAAAGATGAGATGGGTCAGTAATCGGCAAGACGTGGCATGTGAGTAGCCCTTAACCCATAGGGCCTTTCCGACGGTGCTGTGGCCCAGAGCTAGCGAAATGACCTATGTTACGTCCTAACTAACTGGATGTCTCATAGCGAGATATGATCTAACTCCCCCGGTGAAACTTCACCAGCTACAATGTTAAAAACTGCCCTTTACCTTTCGAAATTCAATCTTTTGATAACACTTTATGGCTGTTCTATAAATTTTTTTTCTAGTAGGGCTAAAGTGACTCTATCACGAGTCAACAGGGAGTGAAGTGATCCTCGGGAATGAAACTAGTTCAATGAACCTATATGGTAACTCTTGAAAGGGATCGATCAACTCTAGAGGACTCGATGGCTGTTAAGCCCAGTGAATAACCTAATTCAGAGAGATAACCCGGTCTTTAGACACTCGCCCTACTTCTAAAGATAGATAGAAAAGGTTGGGGAGTCCCAGCTGCTGAGGTGGCGTAGTGACAGGTGAGAGCAATAATAACAAAAGCAGCGGAAGATCCTGCAGTAGTATATTCGGTTGTTTGCGGTGGAATAGAAAAAAGCGTCCGGGCCAGTAGATCCAGAGCAAATAGGCGTTGGCTTAGTTGCTTTTGCAGTTGATTTTCATCCCGATGTTGATCCAACGCAACTTTTCGGTGATAGTCGCAGCACCAGGAGCTTTCAAGGGAGGCAGACATGTATAAAAAGTAGCCGAAGTGGCATACCTTCCGGATCGAGGGTCCCACCCGGTAAACACCATACAGGCAAAATACCAGCGGGGGGAGAAGGCCCTTATTACTCAAGCTCAAGCATTTACTTTTCTAGTTAGAGACCAACGTCTTGGGGCTAACGTGGGATCCGCTCAAGGACCTACCTACTTGATTTAGGTAAATATCTCATGCGTTCCCTGACTGGAGAGGTCATTTTAGAGTAGAAACTATGCGCTTTTCAAAAATGGTCGGAAGAACGGGTTTAAAATATATATATATAAATAATAAAATATAAAATATATATTACCGGCCGGTTTTTATGCAAAAAAAAACAAAACGGGATTGGATTTCCACTCATAAGGAAGGAAGGTTAGATACCTTTGACAGGGTTGTATTTTTGGTTGAAATGGGATGGTGTTCAAACTCCCGAAATGCAGTCTAGTCAGAAAGGGAAGGGTCAATCTCCTCCGGAGCATGCTGCACAGCCACTCATTTGTCCTGACTAAATAGTAGAATCTATCTCTCAGCGATTCTTTTCTCCGCCAAAAACCCCTTCCCAACCAGCCCGCCCGATTGATTTTGTAAGATCAGCTAATTTAAAGGGGTTAATCTGGTCCGAAGTTGTCGGAACGAATCGTTTGCTTTATCAAACAAAGCTTTATTAGGGGGTCTTGGTTGGCCCCCCCTATTTTCAACCATTATAGCTGGCGTCGACCCGCTTTGCGATACGGGCGAACACGAAGAAGAACGCAGGCAGCGAAAATGCCAAAAGAGAAGAGCAAAGATTCCCGACCCAGAGCATGTTATTGACTCAACCACAAAGCTGTTGAATGAAGGTAGCTTGCTTACTCTCAGCCACTAGTTAGAAGAAAATCCTTTGACTTCGCTTATGCCCTTATGCAATAAGGAAAGCAAATGAGGCGGGCTAAGATTCCATTCGAAGTAAGATAACAGGATTCGATGTTGCACCATCTTCAACTCTTCTCGGGATCCGGAGTTTTGTTTTTCGAGAAAAGGTCCCATCCTTCAATATCATGATTGGGTCGACCAGGCCAGATCATGAGTAAATAGAAAATCGAAAACGTACATAGCTGTTCCAGCTGAAATACTTGGAATAATTCTACCACTTTTACTAGGAGTAGCCTTTTTAGTGCTAGCTGAACGTAAAGTAATGGCTTTTGTGCAACGTCGAAAGGGTCCTGATGTAGTGGGATCGTTCGGATTGTTACAACCTCTAGCAGATGGTTTGAAATTGATTCTAAAAGAACCTATTTCACCAAGTAGTGCTAATTTCTCCCTTTTTAGAATGGCTCCAGTGGCTACATTTATGTTAAGTCTGGTCGCTTGGGCCGTTGTACCTTTTGATTATGGTATGGTATTGTCAGATTCGAACATAGGGCTACTTTATTTGTTTGCCATATCTTCGCTAGGTGTTTATGGAATTATTACAGCGGGTTGGTCTAGTAATTAGGGGGCGGCCGTTCGGTCGCCTATGATACTAGGACCAATAGGTCAAAAATGGGTTTGTGCCGCAGGTGTTGAACGATCTACTCTACACAGGTGTGGGCTTACAGGGCTAGGGCTCATAAACCTTTTCTTTCATTCATCAATAGGGCCCTGGTCGGTCACTTTCCGGGTCGGGATCGATAAGTAGAAGTCATAAAAAAGAAATGTTTCTCTTCGCACCTCAGATCAAGAGCTTGTCAAGCTGGCCTATATATAATATAAATAAAAAGATTCGTTGTCTTTTAACCGGCTGTTCTTCTTTGTCAACGCTACTAAGGACCTATGGGTTCGCCTACTTGACTTATGAAAGATAATGAGAATGGGTTATTCAAAAAGGAAAAGCCGCTACTATACAAGACATTAGTAGAAGTAAGCGGCTGAATTAGCCTAGCCTACTAATGTCTTGTATTGTAGGGTATAGTATAGTAGGCGAGCGAGTTAGCGAAGACGCTTAGGCTAATAGATAAGAGAGCGTCGGTGCATAGCCTTCATTCTACTACGCTACGCAAAGGTTACGAAGTCACTTAGCTCGACGTTAGGAAAGTCAAGGGGGAACGCCATACCTACATAGAAGAACCGCTGTTCGCTGACTTTTTAAGGTCTAACCTTTCGCTCCCCCACTGAAAAGGGGCAAAACCGCTTCGCACCACTGATAGACTACTTAAGATTCAATTCAAAAAGGCCCTACTTAGTTTCGAAAGCCTTTGTCATTGTCAGTCAACTAAGTAGGGCCTGAGGCCCCCTGCGAATCCGTAAATCTGAGGAGCATGCCGCAACAAAAGGATGGTCCCCTATGCATTTCATTCTTTCTGAAAAGGAAAAAAAAAGAAGTACCCCCCATCATGGTGAACCTCTCCTTGTGATCGGGATGAGGTAAATGCCTCCCAGCCGGGGGGCGGATCGAATCGGAGTTTCCTTAGGTAGCCACCGACCAACAGTTATCCTTAAACTTTCGTGCTTGGTGGAGAAGAAGCGAACAAAGGTACGCTCGCTTGCTGTCTTGTTCTCTGCCGCGAACTGGGATCGCTCGCCAGCTAGGTCAGATTGGAGCAACATTTTTTGAGAACATATTACCCATCTTCGGGGACAGGGGGCGGAACGACCTCTCGATCTACTTACTGCAGCCCAGGAATAAAAACGTCGTCTAGGCGTTCCCTGTTGCTTCGATCCCCCCGTAGCCTAGGGCGTTGTCTGGGCCAAGAGCCATAGTTAGTTGCTGTTTCCATTTGGTTGTTTTTTTCTCGTTGTTGATACCGGCAAGACCCAGCCAGATGATGTCTGCTGGTTGGTAGTGAGAGGACTCTTAGTATCTGCATACCCAAAAGGTGGCGCTGATTTCAAAACAATCATTTTCTTTTGTTTCTTGCTTTCTCTTAGCAGCGGGAAAGGAGTCTATCTATCTGCCTAGCTTTGGTAGATTTCCCCCAACGTAATCCACAGAAATTCCACGAATCTCCTTGGTGGATAAGTCCGACGACTCAGCAGCAGTGCGGAATTGAGTTTCTCGTCTGGTGGATCTGATCTATAGTTAGGGGGCAATACATACCAAAAGGTTCGAAGAAAGAACACGCATAAGAGTATATAACCAAACCGCCCTTCTGTATAACCTATTCACATTAGTGAAGCGGCTGGATGCATAAGGGAAGTGCATGTTTGTGAGACCTTAGTCGGGATGCATAGGGGAGTCAACCTACGAGCACGGAAGGGCGTGGTACCGCTGCCCCTCTCTAAGTAAAGGTAAAGTCTCTCCTTCAGCTAGAATGTAAGGAAATTGAAAGAAGCGCGGAAAAGGGTCAAATGCGGTTGCTAGCATCGAAGAGAGCCGTCATCGACGATAAACTGGGAATAAAAGCTTTTGTAGGTGGGCGAAGCTCGACCGTGGCGTTCAATGCTAGTTAAAAAAGAGGATAGGGTTTCATGTATTTGCCTTCGTTCAGATTGGGATCGCAGATTGTTTAGAGTCTCGACTTGAATTTCTAAAAACTCGTATGCTTCGGCTTTTTCTAGGAAGAATCACTCGCTTCTTTCTCTTCTTCTTTCGATAACTGAACTCGTACGCTTAAAGAGAAAGAGCTAGTCTCCATCCTGTGCTAAGACTCCGCACTATTCTAACGGAAGGCTAAAGGGGAGAGTCAGAGGGAAAGAGACCGCTACCAGATTCAAGTAAAAAAATTCAATGGACTTCTCTTCTATTCGTTTCTTTCCTCACTGAAGTCACAGCTAGAACGGATGAATTCTGCCTTCTATCTTGAGTCTTCTTTCTCTATTCTCTTTCTTAATCCGCAGTCCAATCTTCCCTTTTGGGACCTGCTTTTCCTACTTCTTAATTAGGTTTAGATTAGGATACCCTATCCGAGAATGTCAAACTCTTTTTCTGACCAAATCAAAGAGTCTTTCTCATAGTCCTTTCAGTCTTAAACAGCCGAGGGTCTTTATTCAATGGCGGATCTGCGACAACCCTCGATATTGAGGAGAATCTTTCTTATCGTTTAGGGGTGGGATTCTTATATGAAGTATGAAGTACATGGCTTCAACTGCCCCAAGACCTGCTCTGAGATCTCTTCTCCTTTCCTTATAGCTCACAGTAAGACTAGCATTCAAGGAAGGAACTCCAAGCTTCGAGTAGGGCTTCGGTGCCTTCTCTCAATCGGCAAGGAAGCTAGCAATGAAGGGTCTTTATCCAACTCTTTCAGACCCTTTACTGCCGCCGGTGGATTGATCTTTTTAGACCTCTTCCCGATCTCAAGAAGACAAGAGGGAGCTCGCACTAGATCTTCGAGTGGAAGATATGGAAGGACTAGCTTGGGAAGGAGGAAGTGTGAACAGCTCCCAAAGGCTTTCTTTTACTTCAAGCTCACCCTCCTTCAAATCCAGATCGGAAAATTGCGTAGATTGAGATGCAGCTCTTTGAGCTCCACTTGGGTCAGTAGTTGAACTCGTTGCCGAAGACCTTGAAGCTGCTCTTGCTGACTTCCTTCCCGCCAAAGCAAAAGAAAAGGCAGTTGAGGAAGCAGGCTCAGATTCATAATCTCAGTTCCGAGACTGGGCATCCTCACTCGTAAGCCATGCCATGCCGCCATTCCTGAAGAAGGGGATTGAGTCAGGTAGAACATTCGATTTGGACAACGGAACTGATCGAATCGGGGCTTTCCCATACTCCCAGCATTGGAGGAATGCCCGAATCAGCACAGTCAGAAGTAGCAGCGCGACCAGAAGCAGCGGAAGTCCCCGGCGAGGAGAAAAAGACTTGAATTTCCCTCAACTCCTCACCAACGGGCTACAGGGGGAGAATAAGGTCCTGAGAAAAGCAGTTCAAATTCAACCCAACTAGGACTGCCAAGGAGCGTAGCCACTCGACCAGAGGAAGAGGAGCGAACTAGATTCAGGAAGAAGATGAGCTTTTATGGAAGCAGCGGCTATATGTTTTTTATTCCAGCACTCGAACGACAAGCAGCTCAATTGATTCTTGATTCCATTCTTCCACAGGCACCATCGGATCTGGAAAGAGATTACATGGTCGAGGCGCTACTTCCTTGGTGAAGTATCTCATTCCACAAAAGTGGAACAAATATCTCGTGCTTAAGACATGAGAATTGGAAGGCGTATCCCTTACGTACTTTTTCTTAGCCGGTGTGTTGATGATCCATAAGCCCTATTCACTCCTAGATGATACGAGGAATGAATCTCAGCAGGGGCCCATCAGCCCCATCTTTGAAAAGAGAAGAAAGAGATGCAGCTTGCTTGCGGCTTTTACTTTTAAAGGGATCTTTCCTTCCAATCGGCTGGCATTCTGACTTTCCTTCTAAGAATATCCTTCTCTGCGGTCCAAGGCCGTCAAAAGCCTCTTCTTTGAGACAAAGCAGCTCTTACAGTTCTCATATCCGGTCTTACTGTTGCAAGATTCGGTCTTTGCTCTTTAAGATCCGCTCTTCTTTTTTTCTTGGCACGAGATGCCCTTACACCATACACGGTAGGCGAAAGACTTTACTTTTCAGAGGACGATGGTGGACCAGGGGAGGAGAAGGGAAAAGAGCTTACCTCTGAAGACTGAAGGAACAAGCGATTACTCTAAATCAAAGCGAACGCGAAGGGGTATCGGTAGTCCCTTTACTCTATTCCTTGGCAGGAAACTCCAAACCCTTGACTGGCTGGTTGAATGGATTTGGGCGTATCTTAAATAAGGTAATTGATTGAGTTGTTTCTGGATAAAGTCATGCGTATAATAGTTCATCTTGATTAGTGTGAGATGGTTTGACCTGTGAGTGGTTGCTTCCTATAAAGAAAGTAGCCTTTCTGCTTTATGGAAGAGTTAATAGAAAAAGTGGTGTATAAAGAGAAGTGTATGTTGTCTGTCTTAGGCTGTCAGATATTTTTAGTGTTCAGCGTGTTTGTGAAATTCCGGTGCCGCTGTTCTTCGCTGCTCGGCCCTTCAACCAAAAAATTTCTGACGTGATGAAGCAGTTGAGTAAAAAAGGCGGGTGATTCCCTATTTTAATATATAAAGGGGAGTCGCTTGAAACAGAGTCTATAGCATAGGCAAACTCCCAATAATAAGAAAGAAATAGAAAGAATATCGAGCAGTGGCAAAAAGGTTTAAAATAAGAGGAGGGAACGCAAAGAGTGACATAGTGTTCGTGACCGAGAAAGAGAGAAACAGGGGAGTTGGCTGATAAAGATGGACAGTAACGATTGCGTAATATCAATTTTTCGGCCTCGTCATCGAAAGCGGCTTCCAATTGCTCGGAAATTCTTAGCTATATGGGGGGCTTGGATGGTGAGCAAAAACAATTGATCAAGAAGTTGGTCAACTTTCGCATGAAAGAAGGTAAAAGAACGAGAGTTCGTGCTATTGTTTATCAAACTTTTCATCGCCCGGCTCAAACTGAACGCGATGTAATCAAACTTATGGTTGACGCCGTAGAGAATATAAAGCCCATATGCGAAGTGGAAAAAGTAAGAAGAGCGGGTACTATTTATGATGTCCCTGGGATTGTAGCCAAGAATCGTCAACAAACCTTAGCTATTCGTTGGATCCTTGAAGCAGCTTTCAAACGACGTATAAGCTACAGGATAAGCTTAGAGAAATGTTCATTTGCTGAGATACTGGATGCTTACCGAAAGAGGGGAATTGCACGTAAGAAAAGGGAGAATCTTCATGGACTGTCTTCCACCAATCGAAGTTTCGCGCATTTCAGATGGTGGTAAAGTGAGATCACATAAAGAGCTCTTCCTCATTCAGTCAGATTATTCAGTAAGATATGGTTTTACCCTTTTCCTTTTTGTTTGAATTTTCATATAGAAAGCCGGCCTTCCTCATACTCCTCCCTTCATTCATTGAGTTGAAGGAATCCATAGGGGGGCCGCCCGTTATGCATTGCATGAAAGAACCCTTCTTTGTATGACTTTTCTTTTGCCTCAGGTCGAATGAATACGAAAGAAAAATCAATCAAACAAAACAAAAAAATAGGCCATGAATGAAGAAGTTGGGCCTTTCACCCCCTTTCGTCTGACTCGGGAAGCTGATCTGATAAATGCACTTCAAAGGGAGGGAAGCCAGGTTTCCCATGTTGGTATAGCCGAGCATAAAAGATTTTAAAGAAAAGTAAAAAAGAAGAGGTAGAGAGAGAGAACAGAACGGAACCGATAGCCCCCCAATTATTTCAGGGCAAAAGAAAGAAAAGTAAGGACTCTCGTTTTCCGCATACGCATATAGGCTGTGAAAAAGAAGTCCACTTTTATAATAGAGAAAGAGAGTGATTCATCTACTTTCTTAACTTAATAAGGTAAGGTAACAGAACGAACTTCAAGTACTTCGTAGGACGCCGCCGTTTGCTAAGATGTGCTTCCACATCGTGAGCTTTAGTGCACAAGTCGTCGAATCCCTTAAAGGTTTGGGGCAGGAGTCTCGATGATAAGTCGTGCCTGAAGTTGTTCATGCACATCTTGAGGAGCTCTTTCTAAGTAAACTTCTGGGGACAGGCAAAAGTAAGGGCTCGCCACCTTGCAATGAACTCCGTGACAGGTTCATGATCCCTTTGCTTGGTTTTGAGTTGTTCGGGCACTCCAACCCTTCTTTGTGTGTTGCTGAACTGCTTGATGAACTCCGAGACCCTTGCCCCCCAAGTCGGGATCGACTCTTCAGAGAGGTGGGCGTGCCATGTAAAGGCGGGCCCCTCCAATGATTGTACGAAGAGCCTAAGGCACAGTGCCCCATTCTGCGCTACCGGCCCACATCTGGGCAGGGAATGCGCATTGACTCATTCTATCTTGATAGAAAAATTTTTAATTCGACGAAATGAAGCACGGAGTGCCCGCGACTCGTTCATCATTCAGACAGATGCGCCTCTCTCCCAGTCGTCCGGGTTCATCGTTCAATCAATCATTCGAACGGGGAATAGAAAGAGGCCGGAGTGGCTTTTATGGGTAGAATACCCCTCCTACAGCATTCTCCTGATGCGGCTGGTTTTTCCGGTCAACCATAGCCGATCCGGCCACTTTGACTGCTGCCAAATTTTTCTTTAATGGAGGATCCTCATCCCGACCACCAGATCCTTCTTCTTCTAAGTGCTATGGTGGAAAAAAAACTCTCGTCCGCCACCTTTACAACATAGCCCCTTCCTTTAAAAAAGTCCGATCTCTCATCAAGGGGAGCCGGGTGTGTGCTTCACTTATGATGAGATTCACAGATCAGTAGATCCATTACGCTTTTGATAGAAAGTTATCCTCGGGCCGTCCCTCTGTAGATGAGATTAGACCTCATGTTTGCATTCACTGGATGATGAACAGCGAAGTTCATATTGGATTACTCGATCCAAAACATGTTATTATGAGGTTCTCATCACAAGAAGATTTCATTCAAGCTTGGACCAGGGAATCTCTCGTCATTAAGGCTTATTATTTCAAGTTTCTCTGGTCTCTTTGGTTGGATCCGCGGTTTGAATCTTCTATTGCACCGCTTTTGATCTCTCTCCCAAACCTTCCCCTTAATTTCTTCAATTCAGACTACCTTAAATCTATTGCAGAGGTGATAGGTAGGGTTCTGAGATTTGATTGATGGCCCAACGATAGGGTTGGTGTGGCCAGACCACTGTGCAAATATAACGCTCGCGTCTGCGTGGAGATAGATCTCTTAAAGCCTAGGCCAAATCGGATCTGGTTAGGAATGGGTGCAGGAGGAAAATGGCAGAAAATCATCTACGAGGGAGTTCCTAAGTGTTGTTCCCACTGCATGCTTCGAGGCCACGACAATGAAAGTTGCAGACATCTTCTTCAACCTATGGAAAAAAGAGAAAAAACCGAAAAAGGGTTCAGAAAGCCTTTCACAAAGATCCTTACACAATAGGGCAAGCCCTAAATGAGTAAGGCCAAACTTAAGGCCTCAGATTCTCACGAAAGCCATCGATAATCATCAGAACAACCAGATCGTTATTCAGCCCTCAGATAAAGAGACGTCTACCCACCCAACGGCAATCAATGAAGTTGAATAAGCACTCCCAGCAGAACAATTGTATTGAGATTTCGAGCACTGATTTGATCGTTCATGATCCTGCTCCATCTGCTCTCAATACATTGATTCATCAATCCACTCATGATGATATCAATGCTAGTAATCCTCCTTTACAGCAGTCTCATTTCCATATCTCTGAGAACAATCATTCTGATATCGTTCGTTCCAAAAGAAGAGACATTGGCAGATATCTTTTCGAATAAATCTGATTCTGTTCATAGAAATTCAAAGAGATTTTTTGCTTATTATATTAAATGCATGCATAGAAAAGACTAAGCCCAAAGCATTGCAGGTGAGCAGATCAGCAAAGAATCTCTTGAATATCAGCAGCGATAGAGATTGTTCTTTTGGGTCAGAAATTTTTCTAACTTCCAGCTATCAAGGAGACGAAAAGCTTTTTCTGATTTTGATCTTACTTCCTTCATCATGGATGGTAAGAAATTTCTTACTTAAAGGGCTCGACCAATTTGCTTTCTTATCAGATAAGGAACATATTTTGAGCGAGCCCCGACTAATAATCGAAAGGGCTGAAGCAGCTTGGTTGTCCCTTTCTAGTAAGGGGGGCATCCTCATTCCGGTTGAGGAAAATCAGAATCATGAGATTCATGCTCAAGCTGAAAAAGTTGAAAACTCCAAAGTCAAGGGTGGACCTCTTACTAGATCTAAATCTAGATCAGTACAGCAAGATGTAGCTCATCCCCACTTTCAGTAACTTCATGATGAAAGCTCTTATCTTGAATATTCGGGGTATAGCAAGATCTGAATCTCGTAGAAGACTTTAGAATATTAAAAAAAAAAGTTTGCATTGCAGCCATTCTTGAACCTATGATAGAACATTCGAGGATGCAGCAGATTGGCAGAAAGATGGGCCTCCCTAATACCAGCAACAAGAGCACGGAGGACAGCAAAATCTGGTTGGAGTGATGATATGCAGGTAAAAAATATTCGAACCTCAACTCAATGTTTCACGGCTGATCTATACTGGGATTTACCCTTATTTGGCTATCCTTTATCTATGCCAAATCCAGCATCACTGATCGCCCTTTGTTGTGGGATGAATGAAAAACAATAGCGGTTTCATTTAATTCTGCTGGTCTAGGAGCGGCTCCCTGCTTCGGGAATCGCCTCCCCAAAATACGACGGCCTGATCAAGAGAGCCGGAAGCTGGGGCCGCCCGCCGGAGCTTCTTTCTATTTCCGGGGGGCTTAGCTTGAACCACTCCCATTGAGGCTGAGTAAAGAGCTGAAGCTAGCAGCTCCCTCGAGTTCACCGGTGAGGCCTGGGGCAAAAGAAGAAATTCCATTGATTTCGTCGTTGCGAAACGAGTCAAGAAAGAAGGACTAGAAGCCCCTCAGAAGCACTCGAGGATACCATTCTGATAGGGCCCATCCATACTAGTGAGTTAGTTCTGTATCAGAACTTTACGAAATAACTAGTTCAAAATCAAAGCAGCTATTGGAATGATTCCTCTCTCCGTCCAGATCAAAAAACGGATTCCCGGCTCAGCAGCCAGAACAGACAGGGCGCCTGTCTCCTGGAATTGTTGTTGTCCTTTTCGGATCAGGGCTGGGGCGCATGCCAGGTGACTTAGAAAGGGATAGGTAACCCGCTTCTAATAGTTAGTTTTTTCATTCGGGCTTGCACTTACCGCTATTTTTTCTTGGATTCTGGGGGGAGGGTTAGATTTGATATTATGGTAGTTGTGTATACTAAAGTAGGGCTTTCATGGTATTGGTTGGGGTAAGGAGGAGTGACGCCGGGTAATTTGCGGTAAGGAACTAGGACGTGTTTCCTACCACGGGGATGACCCCCCTGAGACTTATGGTGATGTGTTCTATGTTCTGGTCTCAGCCCCGGTCCTTGTACGCTGAAGCTGTCAAGTCCGTACGAGGATACCGTTTCAGGAGGGCGATTTCCTTTTCGTGTCGCCCTCTTCCTCGCGTTCCTTGCGTCTATCTTTTCTGAAAGGCGGGTCTTCCTAGTGGGCTCGTTGCTACTAGGCGGTCATCTT